ATGATATTGCCATAAATGAAGAAAATAATATTTCCATTTATTAATCAGAATAGGCGTATTATTTGAAGAAAGAATTGATTTTCCTTGATATCTAACATAATGCATAAAAGGATCTTTGCATAACTCCAAGATGTCCCGAAATTCATTATGAATAAATACTTTGACAAGATTTTTTATTTTTATAAAAAAATATATTCGTTGAAAAAAGAATCCAGAAAATGTTGAACGTAAATGAAAAGATTGATTACGAAGAAAAAAAAAGATGGATTCGTATTCACATATATGAAAATTATATAGGAACAAGAAAAATCTTGGATTGGTTTTTGAAAAAAACCAATTCTTTGGAAGAATAAACCTATTCCAATTACAATACTCATAGAGAAAGAAACGTAAGAAATGCAAAGAAGAGGCATCCTTCAACCAGTAACGTAGGGTTTGCACCAAGATCTCTAGATGGATGTGATAGGGTATTAGTACATTTGACACAGAATCTAAGTGGGATAATTTGTCCTCTAAAAAAGAAAATATTGAATGAATTGATCGTAAATTACGAAATTGATCTACCTCTTTCCTTTCTAAGTAAAAGAATAATCGAAAAGAAAATGGAATTTCCACAGTGACTGCAAATGCCTCGGATAGAATTTGCGAATACAAATTCTTGTTGAAAGCAAAAAACCTATTTTGTCTAGAATCAGTATCCACAAAAATAATCAAAGGATTCTGTTGATACATTCGAATAATTAAACGTTTAACAATTATTGAACTAATTCTTTTGTCATAACCCACATTTTCTAACCAAATAGATCTAATTGATCTCTTTAAAACATGATGAGCAAGTGTATAAATATACTCCTGAAAAAGGAGTGGGTATAGGAAGTTGTGTTGCCAAGATCTATTTAGATCTAAATATCCTTGAAATTGATCCATTGGAAATTGGATTGGAATCAAAAGAAACAGAAAGTAGTCCATTTATTGATTATGAAACGATATATATAGTGCGATGCAGTTAAAACAAAGCGTTATAGTAAGAAAATACTAGATATCTCGGAGACAGGTAGACTCATCAACAGACTCTCTATCCTCTCTTTCAATCTAAATAGTTTATATTTGTTTCTAGGATAACAAAACAAGATGGGTTAGAAATCCTTTATTTTTCAAACCAATCGCTCTTTTGATTTTTGAAAATCAAGATATTTATCAATATGCTGCTTCTTCTACACATTTATGTACAACCCAGAATAGGACATAACTAATAATTAGGACTTATTTTATTTGATTAATAAAAACGAAAATAGATAAGATACTATAATCATGCACTCAAGTAGAATTCTTCCCCCGTACCGGGCACTAATATATTTTTAACGTCTAATTAGATCGAGTAATCATTCAAATTTAGAACAAAAGCTCGTTGCTCTTTTTCCTTATAAAAACTGAAATTGAAGTCGGAAAACTCTATCCATTTATTCATTCGACCCCATTCAGATTCTGAATTAATTTCATTTTTTCGCACTCCCAAGTTTTAGAGCCGATCCAGTTAAAGTAAAACTGAAACATTCTCAGAATTCTCTATTCATACGACATGCTGTTTTTTCCAGTCATTCCTTTCAGGATCAGTCGTGGTCTTACAAAGTCTACCAAAGGTATGAATGAATCCCTTACTTCATTGAAGTGTGTAAAAGATGCTAGCCGCACTTAAAAGCCGAGTACTCTACCGTTGAGTTAGCAACCCGAAGAACAAAAAATTGGCAATGTTTGGTTGGATAAAAAACTAAAGAGATAAAATTTAACAACACAATCAAAACATCAAACTAGCAAAAAATCCATCGAAAATTTTCAATTCTGAAATTATTATTAATGTCATAAATTCCCATTTATTTAAGAGTCAAAAAAGAGAATATTTTGCAGATAAAAATCAAAATAAAAGAAATCAAAAATCTAGTCAAAATCTTTTCAAGTAAAAAAAAGCGAGGAAATGGATCCGTTTATCCACGATCGAATTATATTTGCTCAATAGACTCTTGTCAATATATAAAAACGACACGGTAAAAAAAAAGTGTTAAGAAACAAAAAGAGGGAGGGAGAGGGGGATCTACTAGAAAAAAGTTATAAAACTAAATAAAAATTTCCCCCTTATCCTTTTTTTTATTAATTGAATTTCTTACGAAATTTAGAAAAAACCCCCGCCCTTTTGAAAATATCAAAAAGAGTTCCTGTAGGTTGAGCACCCTTTTCAAGAAAATATAAAATAGCAGGAATATTTAAATAGGTTTGACTATTTATAGGATCATAAAAACCCATTTTACACAGATCTTTTCCTTCTCTTCGGGATCGACCATCGATTGCAACAATTCGATAAACAGCTCATTGGGATCGATGTAGACAAACTCTAACTCCCCCCAGAAACGTATACGAAGTTTTCGCCTCGTACGGCTCGAGAAATTGAAGTGATGTCTATATATACAAGGTCAAATAGATCCATAAAGAAATTAGACTAATATTAAGTATTAAGAAATATTCAAAAATAATAATATTATTTGATTTTTTTTTATTTTATATCAATAGAAAAAAAAAAACACACATTTTTCTCCTCATAACTCAAGTTGGATAACTATGAAATAGCTCAAAAGAAAATTATAAAAGCCTATTCATTTCATTTTTTGAGTAGTCTCTAATCCATCTTTTTTTGTCCCCATTAAAACAAAATCGATTTTGACCCTTCGTTCTTAATCTAGTTGTCAAGACAATAAAAAAAGGGGGATTTTCTTGTTCCAAGATACTTTATCTTTACCGTGAATCATTGGGTTTAGACATTACTTCGGTGACTTAAAATCGTTTGAAAATGGCAGCAACATGCCCCCTTTTATGCTTTTTTTCTATAAAAAAAAAGATTCATAGAAAAGAGTATCACACGTAAAAAAATCACTATACTTACAAAGTTGTTAAAACTTATTAATTAGCACTAACCCTAGATTCCTTGCCCCTGAGAAAAGAATCAATAGTTTCGACTCGAGCTACATCACGTACTATCTTACACTACAATCCAAAAAAAACCAAGGTTCTGGTGTAAGAGAACAAAAGATGTCGAGCCAAGAGCACATTTATAATTCAAATGGTGGATATAAGAATCCACGGACGATCCTGTCTGTCAAGCCGCACGTTGCTTTCTACCACATCGTTTCAAACGAAGTTTTACCATAACATCCCCCCGGGTTTTAAGTGGTATGTAATTGATTCAATTATGGAATCACGAATAGTCATTTGTTCGTTCGTTACAGTTATTCCATAGGAATGCATATTTTTTTTTTTTTCAATTTCTATGAATGACTGCTTTTTTTACGAAGTCGTAGCAAAAATAAAATTTCATACCAATTTTTCTTTTTTCATTTTATTTTATTGACTGAATTGCAATATGCTATTTTTTATTTTCTTTCTAAAGAAAAAAGACCAATTTATCAATCCGAAATCGAAAGAGAAAGATTAGAAAATCGAATATTAGGAATTGATAAATTTTTGTTATTGAATCCACATTCCATCTTCAGAGGATCAAATACTTATAAAAAAGCAAAAAAATTCATGATTTTCTTTTACGAGTAATTTCGGCTGACTGAGCGGGTTAAATAACGCTTAGTTAAATAAACTAAATAGAAATTAGGGGAATAAAATAGAAATAGAAATATAGGATCTATGAATTACTTATTATTCCATACATTTTGATACATTGAAAATTAGATTTTGATATTTTTATCAAATACTTAAAAATAAGGTTCAAAGAAAATACATAATGTATAACATTTTTTCTTACTAACTTATTCTATTCATTTCATCTGCTTAATTTCATCTAATTTGTATTAGACCAGGTATTGAAATGAGTGTGTTCGATTATTAATCGTTATAATAGTTATATGAGAGGTTAAGGCTTTTCAACTAACTAATTTCTTTTAGTTTAAGTAATAATAATATTAACTACTCTATACTCTATTCTAAGAGTATAGATCGAATGAAGGGAGGGAGACGGGGGGGTTCAATCTGTTGTTAATTTGTTTGAAATTGATTTCAAATTCTTGAAATCTATAGCTCCTATATTATCCAAATCACAACTTGATTCAGATCTATTTATGACAATCTTTCGTTATTCTCAAAATATCTAAATATCTATATTCTTTCTTTCTAGATATAAAATAGAAAAAGGTATTCCCTGGGACGGAAGGACTCGAACCTCCGAATAGCGGGACCAAAACCCGTTGCCTTACCACTTGGCCACGCCCCATGTTCAATCAATACTAATAAACATTAGTATTAGTACTGGTTGTTCGTCAATTCCAATCAAAAAATCGATTGTTCCGAGGATTTTGACACGTAGAGCGCGAGAGAAAAATGAATTTATTGATCATTAGATAGAATTTAATTAAAATATTGTCTAAAATACGATTTCTTCTATTCTTTTATTTTGAAAATCAAACGGTTTTAAATTGGGTGAGTTTTCAAAATAAAAATTTTTAGTTTTCTTTTTCTGTTTTAACAGATATCCAATAAACCTCAATCAAAATTAAATTATCTCCAAGTTCAATACAGGAAAAAAATATTGATTATGCTTAATATCTTTAGTTTGATCTACTTCTGTTTTCATTTCACCCTTTATTTGAATTCAAGTAATTTTTTAGTAGTCAAATTGCCAGAGGCCTACGCTTTTTTGAATCCTATCGTAGATATTATGCCAGTAATACCCCTTCTGTTTTTTCTATTAGCCTTTGTTTGGCAAGCTGCTGTAAGTTTTCGATAAGATGTTGCGTAATGTACTAGACATTATTTATCCGAGAAAGAAAATGCTAATAATTATTCGATAAACTTTCTAATATGGACCCTCGATTCAAATGATTGATAATTGGAATTCCTGATTCGGTTTAGAAACTTTGCTTTTGAATTTATTTCATTCTTTGATTTAGTGAAACCCCCTTTTGAGCCCCCTAATAGGGGGTAGTAAAGGATTTTTTTTTGAGATCAACCCATTTTTATTGCAAATACATTTTTGAGTTCTTTTTCTAGAAACCGTTTTGTTTATTGGTGTCGAAATAGGATATGTGGTAGAAAAAAGGATAATCTATTCTCTCTCTTTTTTTTTCAAAAAATGACTTGGAGATTGTGTAATGCTTACTCTCAAACTCTTTGTTTACACAGTAGTGATATTCTTTGTTTCTCTCTTTATCTTTGGATTCCTATCTAATGATCCAGGGCGTAATCCCGGGCGTGACGAATAAAAAAAGGACTTTATTGTACATTTTTGAATTTCAAAAAAAGATCAAATATCAATTCATCAACAAAAACGGAAAGAAAGGGATTCGAACCCTCGGTACGAAAAACTCATACAACGGATTAGCAATCCGACGCTTTAGTCCACTCAGCCATCTCTCCCAATTTGAAATTTGGAATCTTACTTTCCAAAAGTAAGATAGAAAAAAACCCCTCTCTTTCCTTATTTCTCGTTATCTTTATTAAAATTAGATTTTAGATTAGAATTCTATTCACATTAGATAAGATCTATTCTATCTATATAGATATTGAAAAAACAAGGGTCGAAAGAATTCTTTCAAAAAAAAGAAAGAAAATAAAAAATATTTCTTCTGTCGAAATATATTGTTTATTTTCTTATCCTGGCTTGGTTCATACCTAGCCAGGCCTTTTTTTGTACCAAATCATATATATTACAAATATATGTTTAACAAAATTCTTTTTATTGAATGAAATATCAATATAAGGACAATTTTGATTCTATTCTAAATTTTTTTCGTTAGTCTTTTGAATTATTGACTTCTATTTTATTTCCTGATTTATTATTATATAATATATGATTATTATCATATATATATCATAATTATTAATTAGAATCGACTTAATAATCTAATTCGAATATTAATAATATTCTTTATTTTCTTCCTTTTTTCTTCCCCCTCCTCTTATAGAGGTACTGTACTGAAAGAAACTTGTTATTGAGTTATTAATAATTAGGAGTCCTCTTTAACTAATTTAAAGAATTAAACCCGATTAGGTCTAATAAAAAAACTAAAACACACCTATGCTATCATTTTCATTATTATTTTCGGATTCTATCTCCTGATTACGCTGATTACCTTCTTATTCGACAAAAGATTTATTTATACACAATAATGGCATTGTAGCGGGTATAGTTTAGTGGTAAAAGTGTGATTCGTTTTAGTAATCCCTTTTAGAGTTAAGGGGTCCCTCGGATTTGCTTCATATTCCGAACAAAAACTTTTTTTCTTAAAAGGATTGAATCCTTTCCTTTACCTATCAATTCACTAAGAAGGAGTCGAGGAAGAATCGAAATTCTCGTGATTTGAGTCCAAAGTTCAAATTTTTGATAAATTTTGAAAATTGGATTTTCAAATAGCGAAACACAATTTGTTTTATTGGATCAAGACTCCCAATAACTATGCGTATGGATAAAGGATCCATGGATAAAGATAGAAAAGTGTAGTTCGAATCGTAACTAAATCTTCAACCTTTCCCTATTATTCTAGAAATAGAAAGAAGAAAGATTAAAGCAAAATAGCTTATCTATTAAATAAGGATGTCTTTAGTTTCCGAAGGACATTCAACTTTTTGTAGTTTTAGTCGGTAGAAAGAAAAAAACTTTTCCTAAGGATTCTATTACATCAAATAGAAATAGAGAACGAAGTAACTAAGAGAATATTGTTAGAATACCCTATTCTATATTCCAGAGGGGATTGTCTAGAAAGCCGAATCTCTTTGAATGCATTCAAAGAGACAGCTGACATAGATGTTATGGTTCAACAATTTTTTGATTTCATTCAGGTCTTATTTCAATCTTGATATTTATTCATACATCCATAAAGGAGCCGAATGAAATCAAAGTTTCATGTTCGGTTTTGAATTAGAGACGTTAACAATGATGAATCAACGTCTACTATAACCCCTAGCCTTCCAAGCTAACGATGCGGGTTCGATTCCCGCTACCCGCTCTACTAAAATGATTATAGTATTCTATATAATTCTATATAAAAAGAATATTTTGATATTCAATATCATTAATCCTATATTCTATCATAATAGAATATTTTTCTATTATGAGTGTATCTTTAAGATTGAATATAGAATTCCCTAGATTCTACCCCCATAAATATCATCTTTTTAAGAACACCAAACCAGAAGCCAAAAAGCAAGAAATGTGAAAAAAAAAAGCGTCCATTGTCTAATGGATAGGACATAGGTCTTCTAAACCTTTGGTATAGGTTCAAATCCTATTGGACGCAAGTTCTTCTATGTATTTTTTTTAGGTTTCTATCCAAAAGATATTGCTTTTTATGTTGACTGATTTGCATCAGGGATGCTTCAAATAGGGCGTCTTAGATGATTATTTTCTCGAAATTTGATTTTGTTAATATGAATTGTACAAATGTATTTTGAATAGTATTGAATACTATTAATTATTTAATACAAATAAATATATTAATTAGATTAATG